ATAGAGGGACTTGAACCCTCACGATTTTTGAAATCGACGGATTTTCCTCTTACTATAAATTTCATTGTTGCCGGTATTGACATGTAGAACGGGACTCTATCTTTATTCTCGTCCGATTAATCAGTTCTTCAAAAGATCTATCAGATTATGGAGTGAATGGTTTGATCAATGGATATTCGATTCTTTCTTCAATATGGAATTGATTCATACCAATTCTTCTGTATTATGTATACAGGTTTATCCTTCATCTTTTCTGAAGTTTCGATAGAAGGATTCCTCTACCAATGTAAGACAATCAACTCCATTCGTTAGAACAACTTCCATCGAGTCTCTGCACCTATCCTTTTTTATTTTCGCTTTCTGAACCTTTGTTTGTTTTCGGAAAACGTGATTTGGCTCAGGATTACCCATTTTTATTAATTCCAGGGTTTCTCTGAATTTGAAAGTTATCACTTAGTAAGTTTCCATACCAAGGCTCAATCCAATTAAGTCCGTAGCGTCTACCGATTTCGCCATATCCCCCTTTTTGAGATGAAAATCTCATTGTGATCTCGTTCCCTTTTTTCTTTCATTTATAGCGGAACAGTTGAATTCATTAGATAGATGGCGATTCCTGTCTCGAAAAAGTGTTTTCTCCTCTTTGTCTTTGATTTCTTGTCTATCTTCTTTCATATTCTATATCTACTATATCTATAGGAGGCTCATATTCGGTCCAATCAAAAACTATTTTATCATTTCTGTATCCGCAATTCAATATAGGTGGATACATACCCTAAACATCTGTCTCTCTTCCACTCCTTTCCCCCAAAAATTTCAAATACTTGAACGGTCGATTCTTTTTTTTTTTATTAAAAATAATAAAAAATATTTAATTGTGATAAAAAATTTGAAATTCTATATCGCTACATTAATTGTTATGTTCTATAATATAATATTTATGTTATATAATATAATATTTAACAGTTATTTGAAATTCTATATTCTATTCTTTAACTTTAATCTTTAAATTATTAATTAATATATTCATAATCATAATAGCGAAATCATAATAGCGAATATGAATAGCCAAGAATTTAAATTAAATAGTTAATAGCAAAATTCTAAGAGTTTATTGAATTCTTATGTATGTCAAATTTATGTTATGTGAGCCTGCTTAGCTCAGAGGTTAGAGCATCGCATTTGTAATGCGATGGTCATCGGTTCGATTCCGATAGTAGGCTTTTCTCTATTTATTTTATTCGATGTTTTACATGATTGATAATGCATCTTTGAAATCAAAGAATATTGAAAAAAAAAAAAAGGTGTCTTCCTCTTTTCGCAAAAGCCATTTATTTTTTATGTTATAGGAATTTCCAACTATCTCATAAAAAGAATCCTTTTCTTTTTCTATATATAGAATATAAAGATCTGGATATTTATCCAACTCATCTCATTATTCTTTAATAGAATAATACTTCAGTAAATTTGGCTTTATTTAGAATTTAGTTCATTTTTAGTTTAGATTTATTCTGTAGAATGATGAAATTTCATCAATAAGAATTAATAATAATAATTAAATATAAATAAGAAGAAGGAGTCTTTATGTCGCGTTACCGAGGTCCTCGTTTCAAAAAAATACGGCGCCTGGGGGCTTTACCAGGGCTAACTAATAAAAGGCCCAGAGCTGGAAGTGATCTTAGAAACCAATCGCGTTCCGGGAAAAAATCCCAATATCGTATTCGCCTAGAAGAAAAACAAAAATTGCGTTTTCATTATGGTCTTACAGAACGACAATTACTTAAATACGTTCGTATCGCCGGAAAGGCAAAGGGGTCAACAGGTCAGGTTTTACTACAATTGCTTGAAATGCGCCTGGATAACATCCTTTTTCGGTTGGGTATGGCTCCGACTATTCCGGGAGCTCGCCAATTAGTTAACCATAGACATATTTTAGTCAATGGTCGTATAGTAGATATACCAAGTTATCGCTGCAAACCCCGAGATACTATTGCGGCGAGGGATGAACAAAAATCTAAAGCTCTAATTCAAAATTCTCTCGATTCATCCCCTAATGAGGAATTGCCAAACCATTTGACTCTTCAAGCATTCCAATATAAAGGATTAGTCAATCAAATAATAGATAGTAAGTGGGTCGGTTTGAAAATAAATGAATTGTTAGTTGTAGAATATTATTCTCGTCAGACTTAAACCTAACAAAAAAAAAAAAGACTAATAAGAATAAGGGTTCGACCCCATTTTGCTCCCTTTCGTAAATTAACCTAAGGTTAAGATAAATAAGGGTTTGATCCGGATTTTTCTTCCGTTTAGGTGTCATAGACCGAGAGGGATATTTTCATTCCTTGTCTACTATTTTCTTTAACAGTCTTTTCCGTACCACAGCCATTAGGAATAGAGAATCCATATCAAAGAAAGGTCTAACTGTTGGAATAGTCGTATCCATTGCTATTTGATCTATTGTGATTAGTAAGATCGGTAAATTAGGTGAAGGTAAGGAGAGAGA